TAATTGGTTTATATAGATCCTTTCTGGTTGTGACCACACATAAAAATGACATTGCCATAAATTGACAAGGTAATATTTCCACTTATTCATCAGAAGTGGCGTATCTTTTGAAACCAGAATCGATTTTCCTTGATATCTAACATAATGCATGAAAGGATCCTTGAAGACCCGTAAGATAGCCGAAAAATAATTAGCAAACACTTTGACAAGATGTTCGATTTTTCCATAGAAATATATTCGCTCAAAAAGGCCCCTATAAGAAGTTAATCGTATATGAGAAGATTGGTTACGTAGAAAAAGGAAAATGGATTCGTATTCACATACATAAGAATTATATAGGAACAAGACTAATCTTCGATTTCTTTTTGAAAAAAAAGAAATCAATTTTTTTGAAGTACTAAGACTATTCCAATTACAATACTCGTGAAAAACGAACCGTAATAAATGAAAAGAAGAGGCATCTTTCACCCAGGAGCGAAGGATTTGAACTAAAATTTCCAGATGGAGGGGATAGGGTATTAATACATCTGACACATAATTTAAATGTGGGAATTTATCCTCTAAAAAAGGAAATATTGAATGACTTGATCGTAAATTATAAGATTTTGCGATTTCTCCTTCCTCTAAGGAAGATACTAATCGTAGGGAAAATGGAATTTCCACAATGACTGCAAACCCTTCTGATAGCATTTGAGAATACAAATTTTTGTTGTACCCCAAAAATGGATTTTTGTTATAAGAATTAGTGAAAAAAAAAAAATGATTCTGGTGATACATTCGAGTAATTAAATGTTTTACCATTAGGAAACTGGATTTTTTGTCATAACCATAATTTTCCAACAAAATGGATCCATTTAAAAAATGATCATGAGAAAATGCATAAATATACTCCCGAAAGATAAGTGGGTATAGGAAGTCACGTTGCCGAGATTTCTCAAGTTCTAAATATCCTTGAAATTCCTCCATTTAAAATTTTATTTGAACTGGGGATACTATAAGGATTTATTGGGTTATCAAATGATACATAGTGCGATACAGTCAAAACAAGGTATTACAGTAAAAAAAGAATAATAAATAATAGATACCTCGTAAATAGGTAAGACTTATCAACGGACTCTCTATCCTCTCTTTTCTTTTGCCATCTAATGGGTTTATATTTTAGGATAAAAAAGATGGTTAGAAATCCTTTATTTTTTCAACCCAATCGCTCTTTTGATTTTGGAAAAAAACTCTTTATCAATATACTGCTTCTTCTACACATTCCCCTCTACCCCATAATGTAGAGTAACTAATAGTTAGGACTTAGAAAAAAATCGATAACTCACTCATAAGAAAAGTCCTTCCCGTATCAAGCACTAATATAGTTTTAACGTCTAATTAGATCGGGTAATCATTCGAATTAAGAACATAAGCCCGTTACTTTTTATTTCTCTATAATTGGAGCATAGGGCTCTATCCATTTATTCATTCGACCCGACTTGACTTTTTTTTTTCGCATCAAGAATTCAAACAAGGTTTGGCCCAATCTAGTAAGGTAAAAATATTACTAGAATTTTCCATTGATACGACATGCTGCTTTTTCCATTCATTCCTTTCAGGATCAGTCGCGGTCTTACAAACTCTACCGATAGTATGGACGAATCTGTTACTTCATAGAAATGTGTAAAAGATGCTAGCCGCACTTAAAAGCCGAGTACTCTACCATTGAGTTAGCAACCCCAAAAAAAATATCAAAAATTTTTCTGTGTAGATACAATCGGAATAAAAATAAAAAAAGAAATTAAATTACATGACGTAATCAAAATATTCCAATAAAAAAAAACTTCTTATATGACACAAAAGTCACTTTTTGTATCACAGAAAATACAATGAGACCATCATGTGCGTGAAAAGCAAAGGTCATGAAACGGAGATAACTAGCTTCATTTATACACGATCGGATTATATTTGTTTGATACACTGTTGTCAATATGAATGTGAATAGTGAAAAACGACTACAATGGAGAAAACAAAAGAATTAGAAATGAATAAAAAACAAATGGAAATAACAATTTGAATAAATATATTTCTATTTATTAATAGATAAAAAAATATAATAAGAGAAAATATTCTAATAATAATAATATATTATATATATAATTATATAATATAATTATATATATAATAAATAAGAGACAAAGAATTAAAAAAACTACGGACTTGGATTGGATTGGCACTATAGAGATAATCAACATAGATAGACATAAAAGATGTAGGCGAAAGAAGAAATTCAGGAAGAAGTAGAAAAAAATATATCGGGTTTATTCAATCCATAAATATAAATAACTAAAAAAACTTAATCCCCTTTTTTTATTTGTTCATAGAATTGCAACAAAATCACCCCATTGATGGGGTAATGTACAAATTTTTATTTATAGTATAGAACCCATTAATTCATTTAGTCACTTGATTGATCTTTTTTCTATTCATCTTAGATCAATTTATATCAATAAAATAAAAATCTATTTTTGTCGTTATCGAAGACGGAATTTTAAGGTAATAAGTGTAGTATGAATAGAACAAGAGAGGGGGGAAATAATAAAGAAAAGGTTAGCCAAAGCTATATACAAGTTATCCACACCCTCTTTTTTTTTATTTCATTAATGGAATTTCGGTTATTGATTAAGGTGAAGTTCCGTAAAAACCCCGGCCTTCTTTAAAATATCATGAACAGTTCCTGTAGGTTGAGCACCCTTTTCAAGGAAATATAGAATAGCAGGAACATTTAAATGGGTTTGATTCTTTATCGGATCATAAAAACCCACTTTACGAAGATCTCTTCCTTCTCTTCGGGATCGAACATCAATTGCAATGATTCGATAAACGGCTCATTGGGATAGATGTAAATTAACAATACCCCCCCCCAGAACCGTATAAGAAGTTTTCTCCTCGTACGGCTCGAGGAAATTCAAAGTTATGTATAGAATTCTAATTAATGTCAAATAGATCCATTATTAAATCAATTAGACTATGATTTAAATACTTTTTTCTTATTCTTTTTTGAAAAAAAAAACTCATTCTTATCCCCATAACTCAAGTTGGATAACTCTCACTCAAAGGAAAACAACCCTTAAGCTTAAGCATTTCATTTATTGAGTGGTCTCTAACCCCTTTATTTTTGCCTGTCTCCTTTAGAATCTATTTTGATTCTTCATTCTGATCTAGTTTAGTTATTGAGACAATTGAAAAAGATTTTTCCTTGTTCCGGGATCCTTTATCCTTGCCTTGAATCATTGGGTTTAGACATTACTTCGGTGATCTTTAATCGTTTCAAAATGGCAGCAACATACCATTTTTTTTGATTGATTTTTATCAAAGAATCATATAAATAATGGATTCTCGCGTGATACACTTTTGATCAAATTTGACGTTTGAATTTGAAACTTGGTCGAATTGGATCCTTTCGATTTCTATACCGAACATATACTTACGAAGTAGTTTTAACTTATTGATTGACACTAACCCTAGATCTCTGCCCTTGATAAATGAATCAATACTTTCTACTCGAGCTCCATCATGTACTATTTACATCAAAACCCTAAAAAAATGAGAGTTCTAGTGGAACAGAACAAACGATGTCGAGTCAAGAGCATCTTCATTCCTATATAATATAAAATGGTGGGTGTAAGAATCCACAGTGGATCATGTCCTTCAAGTCGCACGTTGCTTTCTACCACATCGTTTTAAACGAAGTTTTACCATAACCTCTAATTTCTTGGAACTGGTATGTAATTGATTCATTTATGGAATCATGTATAGTCATTGGTTTAGTTGGTCCATAGTAATCTATACTCTTATGACATGAGTAGTTTTTGAAAAAGTCTTAGCAATAATTCAATTTATTGAAACCCATATTTTATTGTATATATTGGATCAATAATATTTTTTTTTGTATGAGTGCAATAGAGATTTTTTTTTAATTTCTATAAATTAAGAAATAATTAATTACGAATAATTAAGAATCTCCATTTTTCAATTTCTTCATAGAATGGATTCACGAGTTTCACACTTCTTCGAGTACCAAGGACTCATAAGAAATCATTAAAAAGATTTAATTGATTGAAAATTTCCTACCTCAATATTATTATTTGAATAAAGTTTTGTAATAAAAAAGGATTTATTACATTTTATTATCATAAATAAATGCATATTCGGATTAACCCATGAATGATTTGAAACAAATAGATAGATCAAAAATAAAAATATTTTTCACAAAAATAGCAATAAAACGATAAAAATACATAATAACAATACATATCAGCATTTTCTGCCTAGTTTATTTAACTTAAGAGACTCAATAATCTTTCCCTAAAAGAAAGTGAAAAAGATGTATGAATAACCTCTGTCTGAATTGTTACTTGGATTTACAATTATTCATTACAGACAAACACAAAATACGAAAAAATGAGGTGAAAAGAAATACATAATATGTTACATATGTAACTTGATTCTTTGTTAATCAGATTCGTACAGATATTAAAATTGATATCTTCCATTATGGATTAACTCCTATCTACCCCCCCCCAATTATATAGAGTAGATGCATCAGAAATAAAAAAAGGATCCTACAGGGGACTGGACTAGTTTCGGAGGTGCTAGACTATCTTGTATAAGGCCAAAGTCAAACAGATCTAGATTAAACGATTGTTCCTACCTACTTTTTTGATTTGACTCTAAATTTGAGTACCCTAAATCGGTCTTAAGAGACTTAAGACCATTGATTGAATTCCATTAGTGGCAAAAACACAAGACCTTCGTGTTTCTAATTCATAAATCCACAGAAAAAAAAAAAAAATCATAATCGGGTTTCACACACCATTTAAGGGATAGAGAATAAGAGAGGCTTTCGCATTTCGATTTTAAATGCATCATTATAAGAAAATAAGAAAGAACAACCACATTCTATCTATATCTAATACTAGACTCTTAAGCATAAAGTTGTTTAAAAGGGCAATCTTTAGTCTGATAGATATGATATCGAATATTTTTCTATAGATCTTATAATATACTATTATATATATAATATGCATACTCTGGGACGGAAGGATTCGAACCTCCGAATAGCGGGACCAAAACCCGTTGCCTTACCACTTGGCCACGCCCCATTTATATTCAACACTAATAAACACTAATATTGGTAGTGGTTGGTCGTCAATTCCAGTCGAAATATTTATAGAAAAAATTAGCTTGTTGCTCGGATTTTGATACGTTTATAGATCCAATTAAACTGAATTTATTGATCATTACATATAATTCCATTAAGATATTGTATGAAAGTAGGATTTCTTCTATTCTCTTTTTATTTGAGAATTGAAGGATTTTTGATTGGCTGAGTTCAAATCAAAGAAAGGTTTTTTGACCTACTTTATGTTATTAATTTTTCCCTTATATCATAGCAATACTAGGGGATTAATAACTCAATCAAATCAAAAGAAATACAATTATCTTCAAGAACAAAGAAAAAAAAAATTGTTATGCTTAATATCTTAAGTTTCATCGGTATCTGTCTTAATTCTTTCCTTTATTCAAGTAGTTTTTTCGTCGCCAAATTGCCTGAGGCCTACGCTTTTTTGAATCCAATAGTAGATGTTATGCCAGTAATACCTCTATTCTTTTTTCTATTAGCTTTTGTTTGGCAAGCTGCCGTAAGCTTTCGATAAGATTTTTAATACTGTCCGAGACAAATTCTAGATTTTCTAGAAAAAAAAGATTCTAACTAGTTATAAGATCAGATAAGTCGTACATACAGTCTGAACCTTTGACTTGAGTCCAATATTGAAATTCTTCTATAACTGTGATAAATCGGGATCACTCTCATTTTCTTATTCTTACTTTTTTCCATTGAACGACCCTGTTAGAGTCCCCCACAATTATATATTGTGGGTATGAAATACAATTTTTAGTAATGAACGACTCAACTCTTAAAATTTTTTCCTATTTCTAGAAATAACTTCACTCCATTTCTTGGTGTCAAAATAGGTTAAAATAGAGAATCTATTCTCTTTTTTTTTTTAATGATCTTGGAGATTGTGTAATGCTTACTCTCAAACTATTTGTTTATACAGTAGTAATATTCTTTGTTTCTCTCTTCATTTTCGGATTCCTATCTAATGACCCGGGACGTAATCCGGGACGTGAAGAATAAAAAAAATATTATTTTTTTCCTTGCTTGATTTTGAAATGTTCTTAAAATTTTATCTATTCCACATCTTTCCTCAACTATAAAAAAATACCAAGTAATTGACAGAAACGGAAAGAGAGGGATTCGAACCCTCGGTACAAAAAACTCGTACAACGGATTAGCAATCCGACGCTTTAGTCCACTCAGCCATCTCTCCCCAAATTGAAAAAGGATAATTACTATGATACATTGTATAAAAAATAGAAAATGAAGGCTTGAAAAAAGCCCTTCTTTATCTCTGTTTATTATCTTTATCTACCCTTATTCTATAGATATATAATTATATACATATATAATTATATCGATATATATAATTATCTAGATATATGGATGGATATATATATAATCGATAAAAACTTTTATCAGCAATTCCATTTAGATAAATTAGATAAAGTAAGGGCTCAAAAGAAAAGATATCTCCAATTCTAATATATAAATAATACCAATATATTAAAGATTACTAAAAATATATATTTATAAATAAATAAAAATAAAATAAAGTACCTCTTTTATTTCATCCGAAAAGTCCTTTTCTTTTTATTTCCACGGCCTGGCCTGGTCAGTACCTAGCCGGGCTTTTTTTGTTCCAATGAATCGTAGATAAAATTAGTTATTTGATTTGAAAACACAAAATTTGAAACAAAAAAAATCGAAACAACAAGAATCAGAATCATAAGAAGAATTATTATTTCGATTCCTATGATACAGAAAAAGATGATATAGAATCAAGGTGCCATTCGTTATTATTATTCTTTATTACTTTACTGGAATAAAAAAACTTGTTATTTAGTTAATTAAACTGAGTCCTCTTTTCCTAATCTCATTAGTCGCCCTGACGAAAATACGTCAACGCTCGAATTTTCATGATTCTTTTCTGATCCGATCTTTTTATTACTTATTACTACGACTTATTTTCGTCTTCGACAAAAGGTCCATTTATATACAATAATTGCATTGTAGCGGATATAGTTTAGTGGTAAAAGTGCGATTCGTTCTATTAATCCCTTAATAGTTAAGGGATCCTTCGGTTTTATTAATATTCCGATCAAAAACTTTATTTCTTAAAAGGATTTAATCCTTTACCTCTCGATGAAAGATTCGAGGCAAAATATAAATTCTCGTGATTTGTATCCAAAAAGAAGTTCGAAATTGAAAAAAATTGGATAATGAAATTACGAAACATAATTTTATTGAATTGGATCCTTCCAATTGAAGGAATAAGGGATCCATGGATAAAGGTGGAATTCTTTCTAATCGTAACTAAATCTTCAATTTTTTCT